AATCATCAAAAGATGCCGACCGTTGACTGGAAAAGAAACCGATACAGGTGCCTCAGGATCAGCAAAAGCCGAGGAAAGAGGGTGGTCTACGATCAGCAGAAGATGAAGCGATAGCTAAAGTGCAGAGGGACTTTATCTTCCCAGGAGTTTTCTTTGAAGCAAAGGGCAATAAAGCCGTCAGGCAACTTTGTTGTTGGTCAACTTACCCGGTTCAGAGTGGGATATAGAAACTTCTCCTCAAAAGAAAAGCGCTACGCCCCTCTGTCTATTAGAAAAAGCGGAATCCAATACACGAACGCAAATGATGGGAAATTTACTGTATCGTCGATCAGTGCAATATGAAAGAGATAGGGAATACCCGCTGTAAATCTTATCAACTTCACTGTCTGGGTTAAGGACTTAGCCATTGCATTACTGTCTGTTCGTCAGTCTTTTGCTTAGCGAATACCGAATTCGGCATCGGCAGCGGTAGTGAAAGGATCCTCGGATAGCTATTCCATGACGGAAGAAAGGACGAGCGGTTACTAACGCAGCGGCCAAACCAACCCTAAAAGAGCGGATACGTTCTAAACCGATTCTTTCACCCCCGGTTCAGGTTCACTTCACTCCCTAAAGGCGGATTCAGACTAAAGCGACTCTCGGGAGGAGATATTCAATCAACCAAGCAAAGAACCGATACCACTACCACAGTCTTCACCAAGACAGCAGGAAGGAAGAGAGTCGTCCCCTATCTGAAACCCATAACTTTTCAGTTCTATCTTGCTTATCGGCATCTCTCCTTTGACCTTCTACGACTAGGCTCTTTCCTCTTCCTAAACTAAACAAACATTCTTATCTAAGGAGCTGAAGCACCCGAAGTGGCAGGACACTGCACTTTTATGTATGATAGGTTGAGTGATAGTTTTAGGCTCCCCTTTTCCGGGTCTTCGCCTCGTCGGGGAAACAAACTCCTCAGGTGTAACCGCTGTCTAAGCTCTCTTCTGGGCTGACTTCGAGCTGACTATTCTCGGTTGACTTTACGGCTATGCCAGCTATGAGTCTTCTTTTGGGAAAAGAGATTCTTCTTCTAATATTGAGGTCACGGGCCCTCTTTATATTTATAAATTTACCAGATTTGACCGCAGACTTCCTCTTTGGCTAAAGGCTGTCACTTTCTTAGTGAATTGATCAGGTTTCGCTTTCCGAGTCGAGATTAGGTTGGGATGTACTTGAGTTAAAGATCGAAAGAACGAAATCTTCCTTTTTTCTTATCCTGCTTTTTCGCATATGTTCTTTTCAAGTAGCATCGAGACCGAACAAAGAGTGCCTGCTGGCCGGTCACCGCTAGCTCCAGATCCGTCTCTGACAGAAGAAGAAAGCTAGCACTCGAGTCAAGCAAGACGGGAATCTTCTTTCAGTAAGGGAAGAAATTGTTAGAATTCATTTCATTTTTTACTAAGAAAGCAGCCAACCAGCAAGAGGAAGGCCAGTGAATAAATCAAGTACTGTTCTTGAAGTCTCAGAGCTGAGCTGTAGCATCGGAGCTAGCTTGGCAAGAGATGAGCTCGAGCTTCATCATTATCTGAGTCGAGCGAGAGCGTCTTTCTTCTTCTCGAGTGAAGTAGCTTACTATATTGCTCTGCACGCTAGCCCCTCTATGTCTTTGCTTCGTGCTAATGCCATCAGTTGTTGGGGGAGGGATTGATAGATTCACTGATAAGCCATCCCATCTCGAATGAGATGTCGGAGGGAGAACGAATGGGACTGAGGGGAGAACATCCCCGCTAATATTGATGCATGATAAACTAGACTTGCTATTCTTTTCCTCCCCTCTCTCCGAGAGGCTCCGGTGAGACACGAGAGAACGGGTCAAATTGTCACTGATTTGCCTACGGGACTGAATGTCTTATTGTAGTTAATACCATGAAGTTGGGTGATTTTGCCACTAATCTGGCCTTGAGGGGCGTGATACTCTTTCAAGTAGCTTGGTTTGAAAAGCCATTTGCTACCAAGGAAATTAGATTCGGATAGGCAAAAGTGTCCAGGTCGAGTTGCCATCTCTCTTGGTCTGCCCTGTGCTAGCTGAGGCAAGGAGCTAGTCAAGGCATTTATCCGCCAGTGAAGTAGATCTCGAACAACCAATTCAAACAATCCCATCTGTAGTGATAGCTCCATCCTAAACTTCGATTGAATGAAGTCCTTCTGAACTTGAATCATGAATTGGATTCGAACCAATATCTCCGGCGACTTTCCTTTAGTCGAGCATGATGGGAAGATCCCGCTGCCCAGGATCTCGGCACCCCTTCCACCTTTCGGCGAAATATTTGCCCCTACCCTTCCATCAATTAGAGCTTTTCCTATGTTCTTCCAGTATACAATCCAAAATTTCAGAAAAGAATTCACTTTTCTTTTTTTTTTTAATAAATCTTTCAGAACTATTTTTAAGGATTCTGGGTCGGGCGAAACATGAACCATGTCGTCCGTGTAAGCCTCGACGCCGCGGACAACAGTTTCGGCCTTGATGTCGTGACGGCCTTCGTGCTGATAATGGCGTCTGGACTGCGTAAATCTTACCTACCTCCGGGAACAACCTTATAGGGCTGATCACCTATGAGAATAGATGGTGGATTATTTAATAATCCTTCTAGATTCACCGTCTGACATATCCAAGAGAAAGCGGATCTTGACCATCAAGAGGTGCGGAGGTTGGTTGGAGCAAGGAGGACCTATGAATAGAGAGAGTTATGGCTGGGTGAGCAAGATGCGCTCACGCTATAGGCTTTTTCTTTCCGCGCACTGAGACAGTCAAGACGAATTTGTTGGAGTCAAATAACTAGTCCACTAAGATGAGATTTCCAATCCTACAATTTCGCTGTGCTTAAGCAAGCAGCCTCCTCCTAGGCGCGGGCAATTCCTTTGAACGAAAGGCGTATGCTCGGGAGACCAGATGGTCGGTCACAACGAACCTTTCTCTCTACCATCTTTCTCAGCTTATACCGACCCTACTAGCGAGCTCAAAGGACTGAGTGAGAGCCTTGATCGCATGGTCTTTTGAAATCTCTTTTCTGTTACACGCGTAAATAAAAGGAATAAAAGAACATCCATTGCTTCTGACTATGTCGATGAAATGAGTTGGAACCAGGAAGAAAGCCCACCGCTAGGGCTTGCTTTGCTCTCGCTCCGCTTGCTCCCACCTGTCTTCTCCCCACTATAGTGAAAGATCTTCACCATAGCAGGGACCTCGCTAACCTTCTCGGCCAGTTACTCTACCCCCTGCTTCCTCCTTTGAGCTTGCTTTGGTGCCTACTCGCTCAGTTCAAGGAAAGGAGTCCAAGTCTGCAATCGGAGATAAGCAATCAGAGGCAGGTCAGGGGGAGAACTAATGCTTGTGGATAGCCCGCGAATACTCATGCTGTGTATAACCCGCGACGAATACTCCTTAGTTAGGCTTTCCCCCCGGAAGAGCTTATGCTAGTTACTAAGAGACTTCCGTTAGTGAGGATATAACTATATACTTTAGCCCAAACACAGAGTAAGGGATTTTTAGGTTAAACCGCCATTCGCTGATTCGTAAATCCATACATAGCGCTTTCCATCCTTTCGGCAAGAAGGACTACGGCTTTGCTGGCGGTTATTTCCGCCAATTCGGCAGGAAGTACATTAGCGATTTCCGTCCTTTAAAATACTGTAGCAGCCAGCTTTTTTTTATTAAAAATAAAAGGCAAAAAGGATAAGTACAATTAGTGTCCACATCTCCTGTTGTCCAAGTGAGAAAGTCTCGTCCTGCCGTTCCGGCTCAGCTCGCATTCTTTTTAGCTCATCCATTGGGAATAATAGAATCTCTCAACTTGTTAAGCGGTAGGAATTAAGGACTCTTTCTTGGTGTTGGCTGATTAAACCTTTCGGAGCCATAGCCCATGTCTAGGGCTATTAATCAAAAGCGTGACTTTCAAGGCTTTGTACGATAAGTCCCCTCAAATGCAATAATTGTCCTTTCCCTATGGTCAAGCTGTTTCACTCCTTTTGAAACCCGAGTGGCTTCTGCTCTCTTCCATTTTTCATAAAGAATTGAGTGAGTCTTCCGCACAAGCAATAATTGAGTGACTTCTGCTCCTCGGCCTTCGGGAAAGTCTAAGCTGCTGCCCGTGAATCTGCCACTTGCCTTAACGAGTCGCTCTCTCTTTTCTCTTCTTTCATTCCTCCTTGCCTTCTTCTTAGGACTGCTTTCCTTCTCTGGGCATAGCAGCAACCAAGCTTGTAATCCCTTGAATGGGGGCTAAGTCAGGTAAGCAAGTAAGTAAGGTGTAGTTGCAACAACGGCTTTCGCGTTAGCCGTTGCTTGGTTGAGGTCAAAGAAGTAAAGCCTTTTTCGGTAAAAAGCAAATGCAAACTAGCGAGGTAAGCGCATTCACGGCTCTCTTCAGCCAATTGGAAGAGGCATCCCCAGAATGGCCAAAAGAAATTCCTTTCCAAAATCACGAGTTGAAGAGCATCGATGTGGGGACGAAAATGCCTTATTAAGTTAAGAAATGGTTTTTTTTAAACTTACAGATGGAATATAAAATATAACAAGTAAAAACCTATATAGGTAGCAGAAGGACTACGAATAGTAAGGAGGCAAATGCCAGGAGTGCCAGGCACATAGTGGAGGCGGAAATCAATACATGTCGGTGCGGCTATTCATTCATTTCTTTTTTCATTCAATATCTATTTACGTTCGAGCTATCGTCGAATCTCGTTCATTCAACTTTCCTTTTCGAGCTGTCGAATCAAATATAAATATATCAAGATCATGTGGGCATTCATAGGTAAAAAAGAATATTGGTAAGTAAAAATGCCCTTAATTAAAAAAAAAGTCCCGCCAAGCGGTCATCGGCTCGGCCGTTCGAGCGCTCATTTGTCTTCAATCCAATAGATCCGTCGGAAAGCGTACAAGCGTCTCTGATCAAATCGGTTGAGTTCTTTCCATTCGAAGTCTCCCATTCCCTATGTAATTCCCGCCTTCCCATATTCCATTCCCCCATGCCATCTATTTTCCGCTGAACTGGTATTGGTGATTGGTCTTTCCTGGAAGAACTCTCTATGGGCTAGTAAGAAGGCGTGTTCAAGCTCTCTTTTAGATGGAAGCTGAAAGAGTATCTCAAATATACTTTCTTTTCGACCAGAATTTCACTTTATTTAGATCTAAAGAAAGTGAAATTCTGGCTCTTAGAGTCCTTTCCTTAGTAGCCCTATCATAGGCGCACTCAGTTGAGTCTAGTTCAGGAGTGAAGGAAGGCTCCAAGTAAGTTTCTTCAAGCACTGGGAATCTATCGCTCTGAGGTCTACTCTTCTGGTAGTACGTGCTTGCCCTGTCCGCTCATCTGATCGAGAATCTCGAATCTGTTTAGCCTTGCTATCATCTGCTGGTCATCCCTTTCATTCAATCTGATGGTAACTGGAATCATAAATATGATGGGGCAATGAGGAAATAAATATAGTATAGCACATCTCTCCACGAATCTCTCTGTCTTGCTATTAGCCCTAGGCTTTCAAGTAGCAGTACCATTCTATGGTCTCTTCGCTGGAGTTCCCTCCTTTCTGGAGTTCACGACTTCTTTTATATGTCCGAATGTTGAGCCGATATAGCTTCTTTACAGCCTCTCATATGGGGTGAAGTATGGTGGATCAATAATAGGCCTTTCTGAAGGCATAGAAACTACATCTGAGGAAGATGCGGATATACAGATACGGAAGAGGAGCTCTACCCGGCGGGGTTGGCGTTCATCCCGTAGTTGGAGCGAATCACCTTCATTAGCTTAGTTCGAAATCCCCTTCTATTGGTCTGAGGGTGCGCCACATGGGAGGCCTTACCGCTTGGTCGGTCCACAATTCTTTTATGTAAATGTATCTGTTGTCACGGAGCCAGCGAAGGACATTAACATCCCAAAAAACTTACTTTTTTTGAAAGCGTAGAAACGCAATCCGCAATCAATGAAAAAACTTACTTTTTTTTGTAAGACCAAATGCTATCTCAAAAGAATACATAATATTGCAAAGCAAACATGGAAAGCACAATCAGTATCAGTACGAGTGGGGGGCCGGAAAGACGAAGAAGAGCTCTTTTAATCCAGCTGGTCAACAGCTGGCTTTTCCGTCGTGCATCCATCTGTATGGGTCTCTAGCAATTGGTGCTCCCGTTCGCACTCATCAGATCTTGTCTCCTCCCTCGGCCCTCTTCAATCGGGTGATTACGGCCTGAAGGATCGAAAAATGTGGCTTTTGAGCCTAGGATTTCGATATCGACTTTCATTCACTCCCCACTTGAAAGTCATTTTTAGGTAAAGCATCTCTAGCAGACGCAATCAGTTAATCTGATTAGTCGCTCGGAGAAAGGTAGCGAAGTACGAGTGCTCAATTCTGATTCGATATCTGGGCTTTCTTCTGTTGGAGTGAATCCCGAATCCCTTGCTTGTTCGTTAGCGCTTTAGTTTGATTGCTGCAGCCAACCGTACGTTTGCCTCTTGGTAACGTGATCAGTTCCCAAGTGTCGTTCTTCTTTAGAGCCTCCATTTCTTCTATCATAGCTTTCTTCCACTGAGGATGATTGAGGGCTTATTAAAAATGGGGAGGGTATCTTGGTGGAATAAATCGCTGAAACGAAATGGGGGACACTATCGGCCTGACAGAGAGAATTGCTTGCAACGCAACTACAAGCCCAGATGCACGAATAAAAAGAATAAACGTCTGGCTATCGAGAAAGTCCTGCTTGAAGAAAAGGCTACTTCCTACTGCCCTACCACCAAGAAAAGATTCTCGCCATCTATTTAGAGGGGAACTTCTTATGAAACAACGCAGCTCCTAGTCCGACAGTTCGCTCTGCGCCTTAAGAGAAAGAGTTCCGGCATACTACTAATTGATTATTTGGCCGTTTGGGATCGGAACAACCTGGGGAAAGTTGTCTTCCTACATAACCTACCTCCCGGAAGAAGGTATCAGATCTATGTAGTTCTCGACCCCTTTTGTGAAACCAGTTCCTGTGCCTGGGATTCATTCCAGTCTGTAAAGTGAAAGTAATCTGATGGATGGGGCCCGCCTCACCATTCCCCTTCTCCAAAAGCAATAAATAAAAAAAAATCACCATGAAAAAGGCCTGCCTTTCAGTACGTGAAAGAAGTTCTGCTCTTTACGTGAAGTAAGTGCTTTCTCTTTCACTGTCTTACTTTGGCCCTCTCCTGACCGAAAAAAGGATTCAATCCAGCCCCAAGCAAGCGTACCAAGGGCTACCCTGTTGTTTACCGGATCCTTAGAGATCTGCCCGTCCGGCGTCGTTACCTCGCATTTTGTAATTAGGGCGGCACCCCGGTTTTCTGAGTGCCACCTTCACAATAATAAGCAGGCGGCCTACCCGCTTTCCTTTCGGGCTGCTGCCCCTCGCGTTAGGGGTCTTCCTCATCCATAATCCAAGGCCACTGTTTGATGGAAGTTTTTTCTATTGTGAAGGTCCCTCTACCTCATTTAATCTATATCTACCTATCAGGT